CATAATATTTATGAGTGATTTCGTAATTTTATTAAAAATAAGATATATAAATTAATTATTGAGATGTGCTTGTGATACAATAAGTAAATATATATCGGAATCATTGAAATGGTATGGCTTTTTGAAAAAAGTATTGAATTTTAAAAATATATTCNNNTAAAGATTAATTTGAATTGAGGTTTAGTTAGTTATTTTCAATTATCTAAATAAAAATATATTTATTAATTTATATATAATAAGAATTTAAATTAATTATATTTATTTAAAAATAATATTAATTAATGAATTAAATATATAAAGTTTAAAGATAGGTTAGGGCAATTTTTATTAATTTTTATTTAATTAATTAGACATATCAAAATGATAGATATTTAGATTTCTTTTAGATGAAATGCAAGGGGTTAGATCGTCTGTGTACTGTCTTCGAGCATGCCATCTCTTTAGCGTGGTTTAAAATTAATCGGTCGAGGAACTAATGTCTGTTAGAACCTGAATTTGACTTAGGGAGGCTTTAATTATAATATAACATTGAGATGTGCTTGTGATACAGTAAGGAAATATATATCGGAATCATTGAAATGGTATGGCTTTTTGAAAAAAGTATTGAATTTTAAAAATATATTCGTTAAAGACTTATAAAATAATTAAATAATTATATATATATATATATATATATATATTAAGGTAAATAAATTTGATAAAAAGAATAAATTTATATAATTATTAATAAAGTTTGATTTTGGCTTTAATATTTATTTTAAGATTTTTCTTTATGGAAATTTTTGTGTTAATTTTTAAAAAATTTTTAAAAAATTTTTTGAATAAATTTTTTTCAGTTTATAAAATTATTTTTTAAAGAAATTTAGATATATAAATTTTAATAATATAGGTTAAAATTGTGCCAGCAGCTGCGGTTATACAATTTATATTAGTAAATAATATTTAAGTATAAATTTATTTATTTGTTAAGTATTATTATATAATTAAATAAAAATTAATTAAGTGAAATTTTTTTTTTTTATAAATATTTTTAAAATAAAATAATTTTGTGAAATTTTATTAATAAACTAGGATTAGATACCCTATTATTTAAAATTTAAAATAAAAAAATTTAAAAGATTAATAGTTAAGTTCTTTAAATTTAAAAGAATTGGCGGTATTTAAAACTAATTAGGGGAACTTGTTTTTTAAATGATATTCCGCATGATACCTTACTTTAATTAATTTAATTTATTTACTGCCGTTAACAGATTATTTTTTAAAAAATTAAATTTTCTAAATTATTTTAAAAGTAATTATTTCAGGTCATGGTGTAATTTATATTAAAGTAAAAGTGAGTTACAATAAAATTTATTTATTTTATGGATATTTAATTGAAATATTAAATTGAAAGTGGACTTAATAGTAAATTAAAATATTATATTTAATTGAATTTAGAATTAAATGTGTACATATTGCCCGTCGCTCTCGTTTTAAGATGAGATAAGTCGTAACATAGTAGAAGTACTGGAAAGTGTTTCTAGAAATTTTCAAGTTATTCAAAGTGTAAAAATTATTTTTACAAAATAATTTAATGTTGTGCAATTCGACTTAATTTGAATTTAATAAATTATTATTTTTATTTATTTGTTTAGGTTTTTAATTTAATAAAATTATTTTTAAAATTTATAGTTTAAGTATTTTATTTAGAATAAATTAATTTATATTATAGTTTAATAGTCTTGTAAATGAAATTTGAAATATATTGAAAATTAAAAATTTAAATAAGAAAAATTAATTTTTTGTACCTTGTGTATCAGGGTTTATTAAATAAAAAATATTAAAGTTTATTTTTCTCGAATTTAAAAGAGTTATTTATTTATGAAATTTAATATAACAAAATTATTTTTAATAAATTTATAGTAATGAAATGTTAATCGTTTTTAAAGATATCTAGTTTTTTAATAAATAAATTTAATTTAGATTTTAATTTATATACATGTTATTTTATAAATAATATTAAATTAAAATTAATATTTTAGGGGATAAGCTTTAAAATAAATTTTTAAAATTTTTTGAAATGTTTTATTTAAATAGGCTTAGAATTAGCTTTTTTTAAAAAGTGTTATAATTTAATTTATATTTTAATTAGATTTTTTTTTATTTAATAATTTATTAGAATAATTTATTTAATTAATTTATTTTATGGAATAATGATAAAATTAGTAAATAAGAATGTTTAAATTATTTAAATAATGAAAGGTTTAAATAAAGGAATTCGGCAATTTTTTTTACTCACCTGTTTAACAAAAACATGTCTTTTTGAGTTATAATTTAAAGTCTGGTCTGCCCGATGATATAAAAATTGAATGGCTGCGGTATATTGACCGTGCAAAGGTAGCATAATAATTTGTCTTTTAATTGAAGGCTGGTATGAATGATTTGATGAAGTAAAAACTGTCTCTATTAAATTATTGATTTAACTTTATTTTTTAGTTAAAAAGCTAAAATTTTATTAAAGGACGAGAAGACCCTATAGAGTTTTATAATTATTTTTTGATTTTTTTTTAATTTAAGATAAGTTAGAATTTTAATTATTTTATTGGGGTGATAGGAAAATTAATTAAACTTTTTTAATTTTATTAACATTGATTTATGATTTTTTGATCTTTATGTTAAGATTATTAGAATAAATTACCTTAGGGATAACAGCGTAATTTTTTTTTATAAGCTCTTATTTAAAATGAAGATTGCGACCTCGATGTTGGATTAAAATAAAATTTAGGTGCAAAAGCTTAAGGTTTTAGGTCTGTTCGACCTTTAATATTTTACATGATCTGAGTTCAGACCGGTGTAAGCCAGGTCGGTTTTTATCCTTAATTTTTTTACAAATTTTTAGTACGAAAGGACCAAATTTTGAAAATAATTTTTTTTTATATGTTTAATATTAAATTTTTTTCTATTTTGGCAGATAAGTGCATTAGATTTAGGATTTAATTATAAATAATTTTATTTAAATAGAAATTGATTTTAAAGATATTTTTTTAAGTTTTATTTCTATTTTTATTTTAATAATTATAGTTATAGTAGGGGTTGCTTTTTTAACATTGCTTGAACGTAAAATATTAGGGTATATTCAAATTCGTAAAGGTCCTAATAAGGTTGCTTTTATGGGTATTTTACAACCTTTTTGTGATGTTATTAAATTATTTAGTAAAGAACAAATTTTGCCTTCTTTAAGAAATTATTTTATATTTTATTTTTCTCCTGTTTTTAGATTATTTTTAATTTTAATTTGCTGAATTGTTTACCCAATAATTTCCGTTATTTTATCTTTTAATTTTAGAGTTTTATTTTTTTTGTGTTGTACTAGAATAAGAGTTTATGGGATTATAATTGCTGGGTGGTCTTCTAATTCTAAGTATTCATTATTAGGTAGAATTCGTTCAATTGCTCAAACTGTTTCTTATGAAGTAAGTATAAGTATTATTTTAATATCTTTTATTTTTTTAATTGATAGATATAATTTATTAAATTTTATAAATATACAAAAAATTTGATTTATTTTTATTAGATTCCCTTTGGCTATAATTTGATTTATTATTATGTTAGCTGAAACTAATCGTACTCCTTTTGATTTTTCTGAAGGAGAATCTGAATTAGTGTCAGGATTTAATGTTGAGTATGGTAGTGGTGGGTTTGCATTAATTTTTATAGCAGAATATGCAAGAATTTTATTTATAAGTATATTATTTAGTTTAATATTTTTAGGGGGGGATATTTTTAGATTTTTATTTTATTTAAAAATAACTTTTATAAGAAGGTTATTTATTTTAATTCGTGGTACTTTACCTCGGTTTCGATATGATAAGTTAATAAATATAGCATGAAAAAGATTTTTACCTTTATCTTTAAATTTTTTAATATTTTTTGTTGGGTTTAAAATATTTTTAATAATTTTTTTTTGTTAATAAGTAAATCAATAAAAGATTTAAACTTTTATAATATGTTTTCAAAACATAAACTTATTCAAGTTCATTGATTTTTAATTAATTTAATATAATATCTCAAGTTTTTGTTAAAATAGGATTAATTATATAAAAAGAAAAATAAATTATAGTTAAAATTTGTCTTAAAATAATATAAGGAGTTTCTACAGGACTTATTCCAATTCATGTTAGTATAATTACAGTATTAATTAAAATTCAAAATATAATTTGATTTAATGGATAGAATGTTATACTTTTAAAATTTTTTATATAATAGAATGGTATAATTATAAGAATTAAGATTGATATAATTAAAGCAATAACACCTCCTAATTTATTAGGAATAGATCGTAAAATTGCATAAGCAAATAAAAAGTATCATTCAGGTTTAATATGAGGGGGAGTAATTAAAGGATTAGCAGGTGTGAAATTATCAGGGTCTCCTATTAAATTTGGATTTATTAAATTTAATATTATAAATAAAAATAATATTATTAAAAATCCTATTATATCTTTAATTGTAAAATAAGGATGAAAGGGGATTTTATCTAAGTTTCTGTTTGTTCCTAATGGGTTTCTTGATCCTGTTTGATGTAAATAAAATAAATGAATTATTACTATAGCTAAAATAATAAATGGTATAATAAAATGGAAGGAGAAGAATCGTGTTAATGTTGCATTGTCTACAGAGAATCCTCCTCATAATCATTGAACTATAAATGGCCCTAAGTAGGGGATTGCAGATATTAAATTAGTAATTACTGTTGCTCCTCAAAAAGATATTTGCCCTCAAGGTAAAACATACCCTAAAAATGCTGTAGCTATAGTTATTAATATAATTATTACTCCAATTATTCATGTGTGTTTAAAATGGAAAGATCCATGGTAAATTCCTCGTCCGATATGGATGTATAAAGATATAAAAAAAAAAGATGCACCATTAGCATGAATATTTCGTATAATTCATCCATAGTTAATATTTCGACAAATGTTAATTACTCTAGAAAATGCTAAATCAATGTTATTTGAATAATGTAAAGAAAGAAAAATTCCTGAAATTAATTGAATTATTAAACATAATCCTAGTAAAGATCCAAAATTTCATAAAATGTTGATGTTTCTGGGGGTTGGTAAAGTAATTACACTGTTATTAATAATATAAAATAATTTGGTTTTTAAGCGTATTGGTAGATTCATTATTTAATAATATTTTTTCGAATAGGCCCTATATTAATATTAATAATTTTTACAGCAATTATTAATGTTCATAATAAATAATTTATTAATAAAAATATAGTAAAATTTGTTGGTTTGTTATATATTTTATTTATAATTAATTTAATTAAAAAATTTGGGTTTAATTCTATATAAAAAAAATTTTCTGTTTCTGGGTTATTTGAGTAAGAGTAGTAATTGTTATTTAATAATAAAATAATTATAATTAACCTTGTGCAATAAATATATATTAATGGTAATTTAAAATTAATTTTTTGGTTAGGGATTAATCTGTTAATATAAATAAATAAAATTAATAAACCTCCAATTAAGATAAGAAATAAAATATAGGAGTGTCATGATCTTGAATTTATTAAAGTTGTTATTATTGTAATTAATAAGGTTTGGGTGATTAAAAATAAAAGTATTAAAAGGGGAGTTTTTGAAAAATAAATAAGTAAAGAGTTTATTAGTAAAAAAGTAATTAAAATTTTTATTATACAGAGAATTTTATAATGAATTATTAAAATAAATTTGTTTATATTAATAAATGTATTTAATTAAATTTCTGAAGTTTTAAAAAAAAAATTTTTTCATTGATTTACAATATCAATATTTTAAATATAAACTATTAAAACTAAAAAAATTTTCAGAAAATAGTTTTATTTAAAATATTAATATTGGGAATTAATGAAAAGAAGGTTTCTTTTTTCTGAAGTTTTAATAAATTATTAATATTTTATATTTTATTATTTAAATTTTTAGGTTAAAACTTATTTATATGGGAATATTTTTTTTAATTATTTTTATTATTGGGTTAATAAGGGTTAGGTTAAACCGTTATCATTTATTTATAGTTTTATTATGTTTAGAATTTTTTGTATTAATTTTATTTATTACTATAATTTTTTATTTAAATTTTTTTAGTAATGAAATATTTTTTAGAATGTTTTTTTTAGTTTTTAGAGTTTGTGAGGGAGTATTAGGTATTTGTAATTTAATTTTATTAATTCGATTACATGGTAATGATTATTTTTGTGTTTTAAATATTTTATAAATATGTTAAAATTTTTATTTTCTTTAATTTTTATTATTCCTGTTATTTTTCTAAGGGAAAATTTTTGGGTTATACAATTTATTTTAATTATGTTAAGTATTTTAATATTATTTTTAGGAAGTTTTAGGTATGAATGAGTTCAATTAAGTTCATTTTTAGGGTGTGATTTAATATCTTTAGGGTTAATTTTTTTAACTTTTTGGATTGTTTTTTTAATATTTTTGGCTAGACAAAAAATTTATGGTGAAAATTTATTTAAGGTATATTTTATATTAGTAAATTTTTTATTATTATTTTTTTTATTTTTGACTTTTAGTGTAACTAATTTATTTTTATTTTATTTATTTTTTGAATGTAGTTTAATTCCTATTTTATGTTTAATTTTAGGTTGAGGGTATCAATTTGATCGAATTCAGGCGGCTATTTATTTATTTTTTTACACTTTATTTGCTTCTTTACCATTTCTTTTCTGTTTAATTAATATTTTTTTAAGGAAATTTTCTTTAAATTTTTTGTTTTTTTCTTTAAATATAAATAATTATAATTTAAATTTTTTTATTTATTTTTTTGTAATTTTAGCTTTTTTAGTAAAAATGCCTATATTTTTAGTTCATCTTTGATTGCCAAAAGCTCATGTTGAAGCTCCAGTGTCAGGATCTATAATTTTAGCTGGAGTGACATTAAAATTAGGGGGATATGGGTTAATTCGTAGAATAAATTTTTTATTCCCTTTAAATATTAAATTTAATTTTTTTTTTATTATTTTAAGATTAATAGGAGCATTAATTGTTAGATTAATTTGTTTAGTTCAAATTGATTTAAAATCTTTGGTTGCTTATTCTTCTGTTGTTCATATAGGGATATTATTAGGAGGATTATTTACTTTAACTAATTGAGGAATTATAGGGGCTTATTTATTAATAATTTCACATGGTTTATGTTCTTCTGGTTTATTTTGTTTAATTAATATTGTTTATGAACGAATGAGGAGACGTAGAATTCTTGTTAATAAAGGATTAATTAATTTTATACCAAGATTAACATTATGATGATTTTTATTATGTTCTTCGAATATGGCAGCTCCTCCTTCTTTAAATTTGTTAGGTGAAATTTTTTTAATTAATAGATTAATTATATGATTTAAAGGTTTAAGTGGGTTATTATTTTTTTTATCTTTTTTTAGAGCTGTTTATTCAATTTATTTATATTCATTTTCTCAACATGGTTCATTAAATTTAGGGAGTTACTCTTTCTCTCAACCTTCTTTACGTGAATATTTATTATTAATATTGCATTGAGTTCCTTTAAATTTATTAATTTTAAATTGTGAGATTTTTATTTTTGTAATAATTTAATTTAAGTAGTTTAATATAAAACTATGGCTTGTGGAGCTGTAAATATAAATTTTTATCTTGAATTAGTATGAATTTATGTTATATTTTAAGTATATTTTTTTTTTTATTAAGTTTAATTTTTTTTTGGGTAGGGTTAGGGTGTATTAACGTAATTTATTTTATTGAGTTTAATATTTTATCAATTAATTCTTGTTCAATTGTTATAACAATATATTTTGATTGGATAACATTTATATTTTTGAGAGTAGTTTTTTTTATTTCTTTTTCAGTTATTTGTTATAGTAATTATTATATAATGGATGATTTAAATATTAATCGATTTATTTTGATAGTGTTTTTATTTGTTTTTTCAATAATTTTATTAGTTATTAGTCCAAATTTAATTAGAATTTTATTAGGGTGGGATGGGTTAGGATTAATTTCTTATTGTTTAGTTATTTATTATCAAAATATTAAATCTTTTAATTCAGGGCTTTTAACAATTTTAATAAATCGTGTGGGGGATGTCGCTTTACTTTTATCTATTGCTTGATTAATAAATTATGGGGGTTGAAATTATATTTTTTTCTTAAATTTTATGAATAGAAGGTTTAATATAAGAATAATTTTATTTTTTATTATATTGGCATGTTTTACTAAAAGTGCTCAAATTCCTTTTTCTTCTTGACTTCCAGCTGCTATAGCGGCTCCTACTCCTGTTTCATCATTAGTTCATTCATCAACTTTAGTAACAGCAGGAGTTTATTTGTTAATTCGTTTTAAAAATTTATTTTTTGTAAATAGTTCTTTTATTTTTTGGGGGGTATTATTTTCTGTATTAACAATATTTATATCTGGGTTAAATGCTAATTTTGAAACTGATTTAAAAAAAATTATTGCATTATCAACTTTGAGTCAATTAGGATTTATAATAAGAGTTTTATTTTTAGGGGGTTTTAATTTAGCTTTTTTTCATTTGTTAACTCATGCATTATTTAAAGCTTTATTATTTATATGCGCAGGGGTAATTATCCATAATTTTAATAATTTGCAAGATATTCGTTTAATAGGATGTGTGGGTAAATACTCTCCTTTTATAGGGGTGTGTTTTATATTTGCAAATTTTTCTTTATGTGGGTTTCCTTTTATAGTAGGATTTTATTCAAAAGATTTAATTTTAGAAATAATATTATTTATTAATAATTATAATATTTTATTAATAGGTTTAATTTTTTTTTCTACTTTATTAACTATTTGTTATACTTTTCGTTTAATTATATTTGTTATTTTAAATAATTATAATTCTTTGTCAATTAATTTTTTAAATGATAATTCTTGAAGTTTAAATTTAAGGTTAGTGGGGTTGATAATTATAATTATTTTTGGTGGGAGAATAATTAGATGGGTGATTATCCCAACTTCTAAATTAATTTTTTTACCAATTTTTTTTAAAGTTTTACCATTAGTAATAATTTGTTTAGGTAGGTTTATAGGGTATATACTTTTTTTTTTAAAATTTAGATCAAAATTTAAAAAAATAATATTTTTAAAAAATTTTCTTTCATTAATATGATTTTTACCTTTTTTATCTAATAGTGGTATTAAGATTAGAGTGCAATTAAGTAGAAGGTTTAGTAAAATAGATCAAAATTGGGTTGAATTTTCAGTTAGAAATAAAATTGTAGATCTAGTTAAATCTAAGGTTTGTAGAATTGAGTTAATATTTTTTAATTTTAATAAATTAATTAATTTAATTGTAGTTTTATTATTTTTTTGAGTTTTTTTTATTGTTTGTTTAAATATCTTAAATTTTAAAGTATATTGTTGAAGTTAATATTATGATTTGTATAAATCTTTAAACATAAATTATTTTATTTACAAAGAAAAGAAAATTTCTTAATTTTACAATGAAAATGTAATGTTTTTTAAACTATATAAATAAGAAATATAAACATAATTTAATTGTTTATAAGAAAAGTTAGAAGCTTTTATATTATAATATTTCTTTAATTAGAATAATTTATATTCAATTTTATTATTAACAATAATATACCTCTCTTTGGTTTTAATTAAAAAGTTAGAGTTTTAATAAACTAAAATTTCAGGCCGAAACTGAATACAATTTTTTGTTTCAAACTTTAAGAAAAATTAATATTGTAATAATTTTTGAATGCAAATCAAATGTTATAATTTAACTATTTTCCTTAATTTAATCAATCTAGAGCCCCAAATTTTCATTCATATAATAAACCTAAAATTAAAATTAAAATAAAGTAGGTTACTAAAGTAAATCAAACTCTTAAGTTAGATGAATTTACAGTTAAAATTAAAGGTAGGAGTAAAGTAATTTCAACATCAAAAATTAAAAAAATAATAGCAATTAAAAAGAATTGAATTGAAAAAGTATTTCGGTAATTATTTTTTGGGTTAAACCCACATTCAAATGGTGAAATTTTTTCTTTATCATAATTTGATTTTTTTGATAAAATTGTAGAAATAATTATAATTAAAATTGAGATAAATAAAATTAATTTAGTTAATATTAATAATAATTTAATTATTTATACTAAGTTAATAGATTTTTTGATTGGAAATCAAATATAATATGTTATATTATATAAATATTTTAAATTATGTTTTATTTGTTACCTCATCAGTAGATTGATAAGTATAAAAATAATCAAACTACATCTACAAAATGTCAGTATCATGCTGCAGCTTCAAATCCAAAATGATGGTTTATTGAAAAATGATTTTTTTTGATTCGGAAAAAATTAATTATTAAAAAAGTTGTTCCAATTAGAACATGGATACCATGAAATCCAGTTGTAAGAAAAAAAGTTGCTCCATAAATTGAGTCGGCGATTGTAAATGAAGCTATATTATATTCGTATGCTTGTAATAAGGTGAATGTAACTCCTAGAATAATAGTTAGTATTATTCTATTTATTGTTTCTTTTTTATTATTATTTATTAGTCTATGATGAGTTGTTGTGATTGTTACACCAGATGAGATAAGAATTAAAGTGTTTAATAAAGGAATTCTTATAGGATTAAAGGGTGAAATTCCTTTAGGGGGTCAATTTCTTCCAATTTCAATAGAAGGTGAAAGAGCTGCATGAAAAAATGCTCAGAAAAAAGAAACAAAAAAAAAAATTTCTGATGTAATAAATAAAATTATACCTAATCGTATATTTTTTATTACTTTGTTTGTATGTAAGCCTTGGAAAGTTCTTTCTCGAATAATGTCACGTCATCATTGGATTATAATTAATAAAGTTGAGATTAATCCAACTAAAAATAAATCTATGGAATTTTGGTGAAATAATTTGATTGATCCAGATATTAGAGTTATTACTCTAAAAGCTCCAAGAATTGGTCAAGGACTAATATCAACTATATGGAATGGGTGATTTTTATTTAACATTAATTTACTTCTCTAGAGTATAATGTTCTTAAGATAGTAAAAACATAAGATTGGATGATTGCAACAGCAGATTCTAAAGTTAGTAAGAAAAATTGAGTAAAAATTAAAAATCTAACTCCTGTTAATCTTAAAATTCTACCGTTTCTTCTTAATAAAGATATAAGTAAATGACCTGCAATTATGTTAGCAGTTAATCGTACAGATAATGTTATTCTTCGAATAATATTTCTAGTTGTTTCAATTAATACTATAAATGGTATTAATAAAAATGGGGTATTTTGTGGAATTAAATGAGCAAATATATGAGTTGTATTTTTTATTCATCCAAATAATATTAATCCTAATCATAAAGGTAAGGCTAATGTTATTGATAAATTTAAATGACTTGTTCTAGTAAAAATAAAAGGAAAAAGTCCTAAAAAATTATTAAAAAAAATATATGTAAAAAAAGTTAAAAATAATAATGTTATTCCTTTAGAATTTTTATTTTCTAATAAAATATTTATTTCAAAATGAAGGGTATTAAAAATTTTTATTCAAACAATTCTTAAACGTGATGGGGCTAATCAAAATATTTGAGGGGCAAATAGTAGTCCTAAAATTGTTCTAATTCAGTTTAAATTTCAATTTATTACACTTGATATAGGATCAAAAATAGAAAAAGTTGAAGTTATCATTTTCAAGGGCTAGTATAAATTTTTTTAGTATGAGACGGTCTAAATTTTATTTTTATTGAAAAAATAAAATAGTTTAAAATTAAAGTTATTGAAAATAAGGTTAAAAAGAAAAAGAAATAAAAGATCCAGTTTAATGGAAATATTTGAGGTATTAAAGATTATCAAATACTTTGATATTTTTTATATGACATATAAATGTTTTTATTTAAAACTAATTCTTTTTATTAAAAGTTATTAAGTAATAATGATAAGTTTTCATTAAAAATAAATTGCTAATTTTATTATGTTATGATTTAAGAGATCATTGCTTGCGTTTCAGCCATTTAATGTAGAATGAGTTAATTCATTTAATAAAAAATATTATAGGAATTCTTTCAATTACAATAGGTATAAATCTATGGTTTGCTCCACAAATTTCAGAACATTGTCCAAAATATATTCCAGGTCGTTTAATTATTAATCTAACTTGATTTAATCGTCCTGGGATAGCATCAATTTTTTTACCTAAAGATGGTATAGTTCATGAGTGGATTACATCTGTTGATGATACTAATATTCGTATTTGTGTATTTAAAGGTAAAATTATATTATTATCAACATCTAAAAGACGGAATGAATTTAATTTTAAATTATTTTTTGTTAATATATATGAATCAATCTCAATATTTAAGAAATCAGTATATTCATATCTTCAGTATCATTGATGACCAATAGCCTTAATAGTTAATAGTGGGTTATTAATTTCATCTATAAGATAGAGTAAATGAATTGAAGGGAAAGCAATAAAAATTAATAAAAATGTAGGTGAAATTGTTCAAATGATTTCTAAATTTTGTTGATTTAATAAATTTCGATTAATTATTTTATTAATTAATATATTTAATAAAGTGTATAAGATTGATGTTGTGATTAAAATTAAGATAATTATTGCGTGATCATGGAAAAATATTAATTGTTCTATTGAAGGGGATCTTGCATCTTGAAATGAAAAATTTATTCATGTATTCATATTCTAAAAAAAGATTAAATCTTTATATATGAGGTTTAAATTCATTGCACTAGTCTGCCATATTAGAATTATTTATTTACAGTTAAAGGTAATTCTTCGTAACTATGATCTGATGGGGGAAACTTTTGTTTTCATTCAATTGATGTTATTATGTTAGCAGAGAAAATAATTTGTCGATTTCTTGATAATCTTTCTCAAGCAATAAAAATTATTAATAAGATTCTTATGAAAGAAATTATTGATCCAATAGATGAAAAAATATTTCATGTAAGAAATGCATCAGGATAATCAGAGTATCGTCGTGGCATACCATTTAAACCTAAGAAATGTTGAGGAAAAAATGTTATGTTTACTCCAAGAAATATTATAAAGAATTGAATTTTTAATCAATAGGGGTTTATTGTCAAACCTGTAAATAATGGGTATCATGTTACAAATCCTGCTATAATTCCAAATACAGCTCCTATTGATAATACGTAATGAAAATGAGCGACTACATAATAAGTATCATGTAAAATAATATCAATTGAGGAGTTTGATAAAATGATTCCTGTTAATCCTCCTAAAGTAAAAAGAAAAATAAATCCTAAAGTTCATAATATTGATGGGGAGAAGATTAATTTATTTCCATATATAGTTGCTATTCATCTAAAAATTTTAATTCCTGTTGGGATTGCAATAATTATTGTTGCTGCTGTGAAGTAGGCTCGAGTATCTACATCTATACCCACTGTAAATATATGATGTGCTCAAACAATAAATCCTAATAATCCAATTCTTGATATTGCATAAATTATACCTAATGTACCAAAAGTTTCTTTTTTTCCTGATTCTTGGGAGATAATGTGAGAAATTATTCCAAATGCTGGTAAAATTAGAATATAAACTTCAGGGTGTCCAAAAAATCAAAATAGATGTTGGTATAGAATGGGGTCTCCTCCTCCTGATGGGTCAAAAAATGATGTATTTAAATTTCGATCTGTTAATAATATTGTAATTGCTCCTGCTAATACAGGGAGTGATAGTAATAATAATAAAGCTGTTAATAAAACTGATCATGTAAATAATCTTAATCGTTCATTTGTTATTCCCTTTATTCGTATATTTAAAATAGTAGAGATAAAGTTAATTGCTCCTAAAATAGAAGAAATTCCTGCTAAATGTAAAGAAAAAATTGTTAGATCTACTGAAGCTCCTGCATGAGAGGTATTTCTAGATAAAGGAGGGTAAACTGTTCACCCTGTTCCTGATCCTGTGTTAATTAATCTACTAGATAGTAATAATGTTAATGAGGGTGGTAAAAATCAAAATCTTATATTATTTATTCGAGGGAATGCTATATCAGGGGCTCCTAATATTAAAGGAATTAATCAGTTTCCAAAACCTCCAATTATAATTGGTATAACTATAAAAAAAATTATTAGGAAAGCATGGGATGTAACAATTGTATTATAAGTTTGATCATTATTAATTAATGAGTTTGTTGAACTTAATTCTTTTCGGATAATTATTCTTATTGATAATCCAATTATTCCTGATCAAAATCCAATAATAAAATATAAAGTACCAATATTTTTATGATTTGTTGATAAAAATCATTTATTCAATAAAATGGCTGAATTTTAGGCGATAAATTGTAAATTTATTTATAGAATATATTAATTCTTTTTATTAGTATTTAAATTATTTTTTTTAAGAATCATATTGAAATTATTAACATTATTGTTAAATTTAATGTATATATATTGAATTTATTAGAATTTAAATTTTTATAAATTTTATTTATTCATTTGATATTTATTTTATTTAGTAATAAAGAAGAAGTGAAAGAATTTATGTAAATTGATAAAATTATAAGTGTTAAAATTATTATTAAAAAAGTTTCAATAAATATTTTATTTTTGATTATTAAGGTTAAAACTATAAGTTTAGGTAAAAATCCTAAGAATGGAGGGATTCCTCCTAAAGATAAAAATGATGAATTAATAATTAATTTAATTATTTTATTATTATTATTAATTTTAAATATTTGGCTTAAGTAATTGATATTAAATTTATTTAAATTTAAGCAAATAATTATATTAATTGATGTGTAAAATAAGAAGTATACATATATTATTTTAAAATTTAATATTATTGTTATTATTATTCATCCTAAATGATTAATTGATGAAAATGAAAGTATAATTTTAAAAGAAGTTTGATTTATTGCTATTATTGATCCTGAAAATGATGATAAAATAGCAGATATATAAATTATTGATTTATTGGGGAGTTGAATTATTAGAATTATTGGAGCAATTTTTTGTCAGGTTATTAAAATTAAACAGTTTAGTCAATTTAAATTATTTATGATTTTAGGGATTCATCAATGAAAAGGTGCAGCTCCTATTTTTATAATTAGTCTTATTAATATAATTCTTATAGTTAAATTAGAATTAAATCTTATTTTAATAATTTTTAAATTTAATATTATTATAATTAAAATTGAAGATGAAATTACTTGGACAATAAAATATATTATTATTGAATTTGATGATTTTAAATAATTTTTATTATTTATTATTAAAGGAATAAATCTTATTATATTAATTTCTAGTCCTATTCAAGCTCTGAATCAAGAGGATGAGTTTATTACAAGAATTGTGCTAAAAAATAATATTATGTATAAAATAAAATTTATGTTTATATTTTTAAAATTTTTATTGTTTAATAAAATTAGATTCATTTTTTAAAATAATATTTATTAATTAAATATAAGTTTATATATATATATATATATATATATATAAATGAAAGTATTAAATATTATACATGTTTTATTCTATCAGAATAATTCTTTTATCAGACATTTCATTAATTATTTTAAATTTTTGTATAAAAAGAAAAAAGTTAAAATTTTTATTGATGGGGTATGAACCCATTAGCTTTTTTAGCTTACCTTTTTATTATTCTAATATATATGTATATATATATATATATATATATATATAAATTTTTAAATTTTTATTAATTAGTAGGATATTTTTTTTTATTATTTAAATATAAATTTAAAATTTTTTTATAGTTAGTGTATTGATGCGCAAAAAATTTTGATTTTTTTGGAAATAGTTTAATTCTATTATTATAATAAATTTTAATTAAGATTTAATCAGTGTACATTATTATTAATTTTGAAGATTAATAGTTTCTTTTATTTAACTTAAAATCTTTTTTAATTTGTTTAATTAAAAATTTTAATAATAATTAATTATTTTATTAGATTTGCAATCTAATGTTTTGAATTAAACTATAAAATT